TAAATTTTCTGACTTAATGTGAAATAGTGATAGACATATTTTATCTGAACAAGAAACGAAGCAATGAGTTAAAATTGAAGAAAAAAAAAAAACGTTCAATTCAAATTAAAATCCTATAGAATCAAAATATAAAAAGACTGTTCGAATCTAACCATACCATTAGATTATATTGACAATTCCGAAAAACTATTCATACTATCATTATAGTATAATGACGGTCGGGTGAATATGCCCCCATCGTCTAGCGGTTCAGGACATCTCTCTTTCAAGGAGGCAGCGGGGATTCGACTTCCCCTGGGGGTAGGGTACTACGAAAGGAAGTTGATCATGGATTAAGCATATAAAGAATTCTTCCTGGGTCGATGCCCGAGCGGTTAATGGGGACGGACTGTAAATTCGTTGACGACTGTCTACGCTGGTTCAAATCCAGCTCGGCCCAAGAATTCACCGCCCCATGAGTAATATATAATTAATTTATCCTATCGAAAAGGTAATGCATGCTTCGTAGATAAATAAAGAAAAATTTTTCTCTATCTTTTTTTTCATCTCATTGAAAGATTTATTATTTTTATTTAACAATAAAATCAAAAATAACTAGTTACTAATTTAGTAATAATCCGTCTCATTCTTACTAAAGCCCGTGTTTATGTGGATATAATATCAATATAGCATTCGCATATCTGTTACATTCCAACATCACGAGTAGAATATTCTTATGAAATCCTAAGTATATGTATGCTATACACCTCGCCGGGATTGTAGTTCAATTGGTCAGAGCACCGCCCTGTCAAGGCGGAAGCTACGGGTTCGAGCCCCGTCAGTCCCGAACTAGGATCTCATGAATTGAGAAATAAATTTCTCTATTTTTGCGAAAGGGAAGACGAAGAGCAAAATGGAATCAAACAAATTCACACCGTGGAGATTATTTCTTTTGTTTCGCATGTCTCATCAGATAAATATGGGAAGTTCCTTTTCTTCCCCAGTACTAATTGATAAGGAAAAATATATGTAGATTTAATTGGTACTATTGCTATATTCAGTATTTAAAGTTTAAGAGATACCAATACTCTTTTTTTTCAATCATTCTGTTCTTGATCAATGAAATGGAATAGAGTGCTCAGATTTTTGGGGGGTACAAAATAGCTTTGTTTATTATATAATCAACTTAATCTTCATAGAATTAAATTTTCCGGCAAAGTACTTTTTAGGTTCCGGTTATATAAATACTACCTTATAATTCTATATACAAAATCCTATGTATATGTATAAGTAGAAGAATTGTATAAGGAAGATAAGATGCTAGGTTATAGAAAAGAACAAGTGGAAAAAGGATGAAAACCTAATGATAGGTATTTCTGATCTAATCAAAAATGGTTTTTTATATGGATAAAAGATCTCCCTATGTTATACTATTTAATTCTCAACGAGAAATTGATTTGATAGATCAGAAATTTTTATTCATAATATTGATCTGATTCAGTATCATCAAGATACAATTCATCCCATTGAATTTACAGGAATCAAATTTATCATCTCTATGGGATTAGATCCCGAGTTAAGTTATTGCGAAAAAAAAAAAGATTAGATTATGGAAGTCAATATTCTCGCACTTATTGCTACTGCACTGTTCATTCTAATTCCTACTGCTTTTTTACTTATCATCTATGTAAAAACAGTTAGTCAAAATGATTAATTTGAATGAAACTTGAATTATCAGTTCTTAGCAGTTCAATTCAATTCAATGATTCAAGAAATGAAAGAAAAGAATTCAAACTCGAAGTCTTAAATGAAATGATTGCGCTGAGCTGTAATCAGAACAGAAGTAGCTTATTAAGTATCTAAGCTAGTGTGATAGAAAGAACTATAATATATAGTTCTTTCTACCACACTAGCTAGTATTGTATACTAATATTAATATAGGCTTCATATAGATAAAATTACAATATGTATATAGTAGATGTACATAAATTCTATTTCTTTTTTTTTCATCTCAAGAAGTCATTGATTGAACAATTAATGGATGATCCACGTAGTTATATGATAACTTCTTCGGATTTGGAAAAGGGATTAGAGTAAACCTGGCCGTTTTTCATGTTTAAACAAAACATGAGATGAGTCAAAAAAGTATAATTTCTAGAAGTTTAAAACAAATGTGAAACGTGTGATATGTAAGGAAGAAAGATCTAATTTTATTATGTGTAGGACCTCTAATCGTTTCGCTTACAGTGGAAAGAAAATCTATAGTGTCATAATAACAGAATTATTTTTTCTTTTATAAAAAAAATATAGACTATTTAGTCTTAGTCAAATTAGTCAAAATTCGGTTGGAAAGAATCTTCTATTATGCGTCGTAGATTTGAGTTGCAAAATACAATTATGATAATGATTTATTACTCTATTCCAGTACAATTTTGAATACTTTTTTTAAGGCAAGCCTTCGCAAAACGATTAATAAAGAATTAGTTCGATTGAGCAATCGATTACTCAATTTAGTATTTGTAGTGTCCACAGAACTAGAGTCCACTCCTTCCCCATACTACAAGTGAAAGAGAAAATGTAAAGACGACCATTAAAGCAGCCCAAGCAAGACTTACTATATCCATGTGAATTATGTCCATTATTTCTATGAAAGAATTATTCGATTATTATTTAATAATCATAGTGGAATCAATGGCACAGAGTCAAAATAGGATTTTGACTTAAGACTATTGATGAACCAAATCAATTCAATGAATACATTTGCAACAAGTTTCAATAGTTTAAGATTTCCGGTAGAATCAGGAAGTATTAAGTACAAGATGATACACGCGCCTTTTCTATACACAACTATATATCAAATACCTCTATTTTCTATTTGATCTAATATTTGATCTAAGCTTACTGTCTTTCTATGAAAGAATCGGTAGAACCCACTGCCACTATTACTACATACATATATTCTTTTTTTTTTCAATTTTTACCTTTACTCTATACTATAAGAGTCGACCAACTATTCTGATTCTATGTCTGAGCACTCATAGCCTTTCGTGAGTTTAAATACAAAGTATCTTCGTGCCTTTCTTCAAGCCCTAAATTTATTTCCCATCATTGTATCCAATCTAATTTAATACCCAACAGAATCACGAGACGCTACTTAAAATTAAAAATTGTTTAAGAGATTTTGATATGCTAGTCTTTTATATAATCTTTTATTCTAGTAGTAAAAATGGGGTGCCTCTTAGGAATCTTTGTATATCGATATTTCCGATCTTAGTTCTTAATTCCATTATTTTTTGAAAAAAAATGGTGAGAATCAATCATTACCAATTATTAAATTAATAATTGAGGTTTTTGCTTCATCCCTATTACTGCCGATTTGATTTGGGCTAGACTTAGATTTTAAGAAGTTACAGTCTTTTCTAAAACCTATGCTATAGTTTCTAAAAATCAAGTATTGACACGTCCACGCCTCCACCTCTTGCGGAGCAATAATTCATCGAATTAGATCGGCAGAATAAGAAATCAATTTGGTTGATCAGGCGACACCCGGATTTGAACTGGGGATAAAGGATTTGCAGTCCCCTGCCTTACCACTTGGCCATGCCGCCAAATTCAATCCAAAATAAAATGGATAAAAATATTAGCCATATTCTATTTCTACTACTAACTCTTTTTTTTTATCTTGAATCCCGTTGTACTTAATCCTCAAAAACACATTCTTTGTTTTTTTATTTGGTTTCTATTATTTTCTTCGATTTATTATATCTCAAAATATACATAAGTTAATAATTTCCCTTCTCGTTTCTTTTCTATTAAGAGTCAAATTCTGGCGACAGACTGAAAAATTCAGGGCAAATTGGAACCATTAACAATTTACTTTAAATTAGTCTTTAAATTGAAATTAGTGAATGGTTCCTCAATTTTTTTTTTTTTATCGGAGATAAAATTTTATTTCCTTGAATGGAAAAATAAAATTGATTTATGACCGATTTATGACTAATCTCATTTTTTTTTTCAATAAAAAATACTTTTCTATTTCAATTATAACAACATATATGTATATATGTAAACCCCAAAACACAAATTGTTACCCAGATACCGAGACGGGTCTTTCTCTTATGTACATATCCCGAGAGAGAATTCTCATGTTTCAATTTTTCATTGAATAAATAGATTGAAATATTGAATATAAAATACGAATTTTGGTGGAGTGTAATCCATGTTAATGTTGCTCCAGAAATTGCAAGAAAGGATGTGATATATGGATAGATAGCCGTATCAACATGTACTTAATAAATACAATATTTTATTTAGTATATTATTTATATTAAGTTATACAATTCAAGCGTATTCTATAAATTTCCCTCCCTACCAAAAAAAAATCCGCCAATTCTTTTTGTAACATGAAATTCCCTTTTTTGTGTTAAAAAAGGGAAAATTCTATACTATATTCTGATTATTCTGTCTTTATTTCATTTATATAGATATAAAGAGGAGATTCAATCTCAATCATTCCTTTTTGTGGTATCCCATCGGATCGTAATATCATACTAATACGTTAGGTAGAAGTTGGACCAATTTTGAAAAGGCTCCATAAGTGTAAATAACAGAATTTTTTTCCAGAAATATTTTCTCAATTTAACCCGTCGAAAATTTGAACCTGCACCCAAAATGTTCTTTATTCCGCCGTTCCATCTCCGTTCATACGTTTGAAATAGATATATGGAGTTGACTAAAATTTTATGTGATTCAGTAAACAGAATATACATTCTATTATTGCTAGGTCGATCCATATGGGTCGATGAATAGTGAATCAATAATTGAATTTTTTCAATAAAAATAAATAGGAAACTTAAGATTAAGATGCTTCGGAATGGAAATGAGGGAATGTCCACAATACCTGGATTTAGTCAGATACAATTTGAGGGATTTTGTAGGTTCATTAATCAAGGTTTAACGGAAGAATTTCATAAGTTTCCAAAAATTGAAGATAGAGATCAAGAAATGGAATTTCAATTATTTGTGGAAAGGTATCAATTGGTGGAGCCCCTGATAAAGGATAGAGATGCTGTATATGAATCACTCACATATTCTTCTGAATTATATGTCCCTGCAGGAATAATTTGGAAAACCGGTAGGGATATGCAACAACAAACTGTTTTTATTGGAAACATTCCTCTAATGAATTCCCTGGGAATCTCTATAGTAAATGGAATATACAGAATTGTGATCAATCAAATATTGCAAAGTCCCGGTATTTACTATCGTTCAGAATTGGATCATAACGGAAGTGCTGTTTATACTAGCACTATAATATCAGATTGGGGAGGAAGATCGGAATTAGAAATTGATAGAAGAACAAGGATATGGGCCCGTGTAAGTAGGAAACAAAAAATATCTATTCTAGTTTTATCATCAGCTATGGGTTCAAATCTAAGAGAAATTCTAGATAATGTTTGTTACCCTGAAATTTTCTTGTCTTTCTCGAATGATAAGGAGAAAAAAAAGATTGGATCCAAAGAAAATGCCATTTTGGAGTTTTATCAACAATTTGCTTGTATCGGTGGGGATCCGGTATTTTCTGAGTCCTTATGTAAGGAATTACAAAAGAAATTTTTTCAACAAAAATGTGAATTAGGAAGGATTGGTCGACGAAATATGAACCGGAGACTGAATCTTGATATACCTCAGAACAATACATTTTTGTTACCACGAGATCTATTGGCTGCTGCGGATCATTTGATCGGAATTAAATTTGGAATGGGTACATTTGACGATATGAATCACTTGAAAAATAAACGTATTCGTTCTGTAGCAGATCTGTTACAAGATCAATTCGGATTGGCTCTTGTTCGTTTAGAAAATTCGATTCGAGGAACTATATGTGGAGCAATCCGACATAAATTGATACCGACTCCTCAAAATTTGGTAACTTCAACTTCATTAACAACCACTTATGAATCCTTTTTTGGCCTACACCCTTTATCTCAAGTTTTGGATCGAACTAATCCATTGACACAAATTGTTCATGGGCGCAAATTGAGTTATTTGGGTCCTGGAGGATTGACGGGGCGAACTGCTAGCTTTCGGATACGAGATATCCACCCGAGCCACTATGGGCGTATTTGCCCAATTGACACGTCTGAAGGAATAAATGTTGGACTTATTGGATCTTTAGCTATTCATGTGAGGATTGGTCCTTGGGGATCTATAGAGAGTCCGTTTTATGAAATGTCTGAGAGATCAAAAGAGGCACAGATAATTTATTTATCACCAAATAGAGATGAATATTATATGGTAGCTGCAGGAAATTCTTTGGCCCTGAATCGGGGTGTTCAAGAGGAACAAGTTGTTCCAGCTCGATACCGTCAAGAATTTTTGACTATTGCATGGGAACAGATTCATTTTAGAAGTATTTTTCCTTTCCAATATTTTTCTATTGGAGCTTCCCTCATTCCGTTTATTGAGCATAATGATGCGAATCGGGCTTTAATGAGTTCTAATATGCAGCGCCAAGCAGTTCCTCTTTCTCGATCCGAGAAGTGCATTGTTGGAACTGGGCTGGAACGCCAAACAGCCCTAGATTCGGGGGTGTCTGTTATAGCTGAACGCGAAGGAAAGATCATTTATACTGATACTCACAAGATCATTTTATCAAGTAATAGGGACACTATAAGCATTCCATTAGTTATGTATCAACGTTCCAACAAAAATACTTGTATGCATCAAAAACCTCAAGTTCAGCAGGGTAAATGTATAAAAAAGGGGCAAATTTTAGCAGACGGGGCGGCTACAGTTGGTGGGGAACTCGCCTTAGGAAAAAACGTATTAGTCGCTTATATGCCATGGGAAGGTTACAATTTTGAAGATGCAGTACTAATTAGCGAACGGCTAGTGTGTGAAGATATTTATACTTCTTTTCACATACGGAAATATGAAATTCAGACTCATGTGACAAGTCAAGGTCCCGAAAGAATTACTAAGGAAATACCCCATTTAGAGGCTCATTTACTCCGAAATTTAGACAGAAATGGAATTGTAATGCTGGGATCTTGGATAGAAACCGGCGATATTTTAATAGGGAAATTAACACCTCAGACAGCGAACGAATCCTCGTATGCCCCCGAGGATAGATTATTACGAGCCATACTTGGCATTCAGGTATCCACTTCAAAAGAAACTTCTCTAAAACTACCTATAGGCGGAAGAGGTCGAGTTATTGATGTGAGATGGATCCAGAAAAAGACGGGTTCCAGCTATAATCCAGAAAAGATTCGTGTATATATTTTACAGAAACGTGAAATCAAAGTGGGTGATAAAGTAGCTGGAAGACATGGGAATAAAGGTATCATTTCTAAAATTTTGTCTAGACAAGATATGCCCTACTTGCAAGATGGAACACCTGTTGATATGGTCTTCAATCCATTAGGAGTACCCTCACGAATGAATGTAGGACAGATATTTGAATGTTCGCTCGGGTTAGCAGGGGATATACTAAGGAGACATTATAGAATAGCACCT